TACTTGTGATTTTTTTTTACATAATTATTTAAAATTTAAATTATTATTTATCATTAAGGTTTTTTTCTTTAATATTATAAATAGTTTTGTAAAAATTTTTCATTTGAATTTTATTTTTTTTAAATTAATTAATTATAGTGTTCATTTATATTTAATTGCTTCTTCTTTAGATAATTTAATTTTTTATAAAATTGATGAATTCCATAATAGGTTTTTAATTATATTTTTATTTTCATCTATTATTTTCTATAGGTCTATATTAATGGATGAAAATAATATTCCAATTCCTAAGAGGTTTATTTGTATTAATTTAAATAAAGATGATTTATTAATTAATTTTTTATATTATATTTTTATTAATCGTATTTTAGATAATTCTTTTATGTTATTTAGTATAATTTGTCATTTGTTAATAATATTTATAATAGTTATTAAAGATTTTATTATGTACTTTATAAGAATAAATAAAAGTTTTAATAATTATGTTTTTATTTATTTTTTATCTTCTTTTATAAATTATAAAAGAAATGAAGCTGTTTTCTTACAGAGTGACTTGTTATATTATTTAAAGAATATAAGATTTATATATTTTTTTAGACAAATTTTTTATACAATAGATGTTGCATTTTCTTATATTTTTATGAGATTTGTTAGGGATTTACTAATATTTTTGTGGTTTATATGGCTTTCTATTTATAAAATATATCTTATAACTGTTGATCCAGTTGATAGGTTTTATTATAAGGTTTTTCTTTGTGAACTTTATTTTACTATGCTTCATAAATATTATAGCAATATTTTAATTATTTTTAATCGTATTATTAAATATGTTAATACTTTTAGAGGTATTTTAAGACTTTTATTTAAATTTTAATTATAATTATTCAGTTAAGAAGTTAAATTATATAGATTTATTAGGTAAAAATAGTTTTGTTGTAGTCAATATAATTTTTAATCACAGGTTAAATTATTATTATTGTGTTTTGGTTGAATTGTCTAAGACTGGCTTGTTAGTTAGTTACAAGTTTTATTACTGTTTTAGCGGTATTAGTATAGGTAATCTAATAAAAATTGATTATGATAATAAGATTTCTGGTAGTATAATAAAATTATCACATATTAAGATAGGTTCTTTCTTCTTTAATATTGAACTTTATTCTAATAAAGGAGGTAAGCTTGTGAGGCGTACTAAGCGCTTTGCAAAATTATTATTGCATCTGTCTAACAATAGGTGTAAGATACTTTTACCTTCAAAAAAAACAACAGTTTTAAGTTCTAATAATTTTGTAACCTTAGGAAAATTGAATAATACTATTGAAAACAATAAAAAAAGAAAAGCTAGTTATAGTAAGATTTTACGTAAGAATTTAAAAATTTCTGTTAAATCAAAAAATCCTATTGATAGAAAATAAATTTTTTTTCAGAGCTAATAGAATATTTGGAAATGAATCAATTAAATTTAAAATCTTATGATTTAAAAGCAATTTATAAGTATAATATTTTTTTTGTTGGTGATTTTGAAAATAGTCCTAAGTATAGCGATGATGAGCAAGGTCATAAATTCTCTGAAGAATTTGCTCTTAAACTTTTAAAATTACATTCTTTTATAAATACAAAAGTAACTGTTCCTAATTCATATTGTCTTCTTTATAAAAGTGTAGATTATAATTTTGTAATGAATTTAGATAAGCCTAATATTATATATCATGATAAATTTTTCATTTATGATGATGTGCTTTTGAATAGGTCTATTCTAAAATATATTTTAGATATTATATGTATAAAAAATGTGTATATAGAGTCTTTAAGGATAAGAGAATTAGGTGAATTTCATTTATATGAATTTGGCATCTCTTTGTATAGAGGAAAATTAAAGAATATAGGTATTTCGCGAAAGCTTAAGTTTTTAAAGGAAGTTAATTATAAGGCTATAAATTTTGATAATAAAAGAGTTTATATAGTATTAAAGCCTTGTACTGAACATTTTAATTTTGTATTTAATTTTATTATGGTTTTGGAAGCTAATTCTAAGAAAAAGGTTCCTTTTAATTTAGTAGTAAATAGATTATCGGAGATTTTAGATGCTGGTAATTTTATAGGTTATAAATTTTGCATAAAGGGTAAATATTCAAAAGAAAACATAAAAAAAACAGTTACTAAAGGTAAAATTCCTTTGAATACTATAAGTGAATCTATTGTTTTTTATATGCATTTTATAAATACAAGGTATGGTCTTTTTGGTGTTAAACTTTATTTAAATATCACTAAAAAAGATAACGCTACTATTCTAAAAGAAAATAAGCGAAAGAAAAGAAAAGAAAAAAAGAAAAAAGAAACTGAATCGATAAGTTGATTTTGTAATAAAAATTCTTCTAAAGAATGATTTATGGTGTAAGATATGGAATTTAATCATAAGGGATTATATTTATAATGTCAAATTACCTATTAAAATTTTTTATTTTATCATAGTGTATTCCTTATACTTAATAGTTTATATTTTTGAAGGTAGTTTATATACTACTATAAAAAATATTTAAGATGCAATGAACTGAAACATCTTATTAATTGCATTAAAAAGATTTATTATTTTCTTAGTAGTAGAGATCGAAAAGAAATTAAGCGCTTTATAAGATTTTATATTTGTGAATATGAGCAAACCTTAGATGGTAATTTTAAAAGTCCAGTAGCTTATAAAATTTTAATAGATTTTTAATATATTAATGAATCATATATAAATTCGTTTTTTTAATAGTTAAAAACCACTTTAAATTGTAGCTTAAATTTGGTTAAATTACCTATAGTGAAAAAGTACCGTGAGGGAAATCTTTAAACTATAAATCATATATAAGAAGTATAAAAATGTTTTTTAGTACTTCGTTCTTGTTGAAGAAAGAACCAGTGAATTGTTATTTAAGGTACGGTTAATTTTTTAATAAAAGAGGAGCCAAAAAGCAATTGAAAAATAATTTTTTATTTTATCTTAAACAACATACTCGAAACCAAATGATCTAACCATGAACAGAATGAAGCTAAACTAAACATTTAGTGGAGGTTCGAACTAATTGGTGGTGCAAAATCATTGGATGATTTGTGGTTAGAGGTGAAATTCCATTCGAATTTGGATATAGCTAGTTCTTCCTGAAATATGTTTTAGCATAGCTGTTTTTTTTTATTTATAAGGTATGATTTTATTTTTAAAATAGGGTTTAGAATTTGTAAATTTATATAAAGAAGCAAGTCGGACTATAAGGGTTAAGCTCTATAGTCAAAAGGGAAACAGCCCAGATTTGTAACTAAGGTTTAAAAATGAGTTTTAAGTGATTAAAGAAGTTATTTACTAAGACAATTAAAAAGTTGGCTTGGAAGCAGCCATTCTTCTAATAAGTGCGTAGTAGCTTATTAATTGAGATAATAATTTTCGAGTATACAATATAAACTAAAAATTCTACCGAAGTTCAAGAATGGTATTTTTTTATACCATTGGTAAGGAAGCTTTTTATTTTATAAAATAAAAGAGATATTATTGGTTTTAGTAGCGAAAATATTAATTTTTTAATACTCCGAAAACCTAAGGGTTCTTAAAAAATATTTTTAAGGTTATTCAATTTACTAATATAAACTTTAAATTTGTTTATAGATGTGCTATAGTTTAATTTTACTATAAAATTTTATATTGATTTTTAATTTTATATATAATACTAAAAAATCTTATATTAATTATTATATTATTTTTTTAGTATATTTTATTTTTACTGGAAAATTTATAAAAATAGATATAAATTTAATTGTACCTTAGTCTTACAAAAGTAGGTTGGTGTTTTTTGTACCAAGGAGTTTTCGAAATAAATCTTTTTAAGGAACTCGGCAAATTTACTACGTAACTTAGGGATAAGTAGTTTCATTTTATAATAGAATGATTATAGATAAAAGACCCAGACGACTGTTTAACAAAAACATAGGTTTCCGCTAAATTAAAAGTTTTGTATGGAAGTTGATGCCTGCCCGGTTTTGTAAATATAATTAAGTATTGTTATATAAGCTTTATTTAAAAAAAGCATTAAACGGCGGCCGTAAATGTAACGGTCCTAAGGTAGCGAAATCCGTTGTCGGGTAAATTCCGACCAGTATGAAAGGCTTAACGATTTGGGTACTGTCTCAAAAAGATTTTCGGCGAATTATTATAAGCCTGTGAAGATACAGGTTTTTCTTACCAGGACGGAAAGACCCTATGAAACTTTACTGTTTTTAAAAGTTGTTTTAGTAGCTAAAATATAAAATGAGAGCTTTTAAAAATAAAGCGTTTGAATCTTTTTGTTTTTCTTCTATAACTAATCATGCCCGTAATAAGTAATGAAACATCTTTTATTAGACAGTTTATATGGGGCGTAGGCCTCTGATATAGTAACGGAGGCGAACAAAGGTTCTAGCGCACGAAAAATGTTTACAAAATTAAGGTTCTATCAGAGCTTTACTGTGTGACTTACAAGTCTAACAGAAACTAAAGTTGGTCCTAATGATCCGGTATAACTTTGTGGTATAGTTTATCGTTTATCGAATAAAAGTTACTCTAGGGATAACAGGCTAATCTTAAAATAGAACATTCATTTGTTTTAAGGTTTGGCACCTCGATGTCGGCTTATTACAACCTAAAGCTATAAGGGGTTTTAAGGGTTGGGTTGTTCACCCATTAAAGTAATACTTGAGCTGGGTTCAGAACGTCGTGAGACAGTTCGGTCCATATCCGGTAGGAATGTTGGAACATTGAAATAATTTTATTCGGTACGTGAGGAGCAGTAAAAGTGTACCTATGGTTTATTTTTTATTTTTTATAAAGTATTTGAAAATCAGCTAAGTACATCAAAAGTATACATTGAAAGAATAAAAATGTTTGAAATTTTATGTTAAAAAATGTTCCTTTTTTAGGTCATAAGAAGAACACTTATTTTATTTTTTTATTTTATGCTACATTATAAATAGAAATATTTTTTATAGTTTAAATATAACAGACCGAAAAGAAAAAATTTTTATTACAATATTAAACAGTAGAAAAAAGTCTTTATTACAATATTTTTAGATTTAAAATGATAAAATTGATAAATTCAATGCTTATACCTTTGGTTATTGTGTCCTTGTTGTAGGAGCCATGCTAATTATAATGTCTAGATTTAATTTCTAGATATACTTTATATATTAGTTAATGGATTCATTATTTTAGTTAGGATACAAACTATACGTAAGTTTAGAGAATTTTTATTAGAAGAGTTTCTTGAAATAGAACTTCGTATTTCTGGCTTATTATAAGTTTAGACTATTCAACTATAGTAATGATTTTAGTTATTTAATTCCAAGTTTTTGTATTAGTGATGAATGCTTTTATTCAGCTGGATATCCTTTAATAGATATCGATTATTTCGATACTTCTGTTAAAGCTTATATTAGTGAAGGCGAAGACTTTAGTGAAAACTATGATAGTGAGGAATATGAGTATTTAGAGAATGAAATAGATTCCGAGAATGAAATAGATTCCGAGAATGAAATAGATTCCGAGAATGAAATAGATTCCGAGAATGAAATAGATTCCGAGAATGAAATAGAAAGTCTTTGGAATCAATGCAATATTTGTGAGAATTTTAATTATAAAAAGAAATTCGAGAATAGTTTTTATATCTGTGAGCATTGTAATTTTTATTTTGAACTAAATAGTTTTGAGAGAATAAATTATATTGCTGATAGTAATTCATTTAGGTCTTTCAACGATAAAATGTCTATTAAGGGCACTTTAGAATTTGATGAGATTATAAATGAGAAAGCTCAAACTCCTGACATATTTTTGTTTAGTGAGAGTATTGATAGTATTTATAACGAATCTTTTATAGAGGAGGAATTAAAGATAATGTCATTCGAACATGCTGTTAAAGAAGGAGAGCTTGAAAGAAAATGTTTTATTGATAGTATTAAAAGATATCAAAAGAATACAGGTTTAGTAGACTCAGTTCAAACTGGTATTTGTAAGATAAAAGGTATTACTGTAGCTATTGCCGTTATGGAACCTCAATTTATTAGAGGAAGCATGGGTGTAGTTGTCGGGGAGAAGATTTCGAATCTGATAGTTTATGCCGATCGCTATAACCTCCCATTATTGACCTTTAGTGGGTCTGGTGGTGCAAGAGTTCAAGAGGGCATATATGCTCTGTTGCAAATGTCTAAAATTTGCCTACACTTAAGAGATTGTCGTATTAAAAATTCTAGATTTTTACATATATCTTTTATAGCTACTCCTACAACAGGTGGTGTATTGGCTAGTTTTACTATGTTAGGTGATATTATTTTATCTGAACCTGATGTTTATGTTGGTTTTGCTGGAAAAGAACTTATTGAAGAGATAATAAAAGTTGAAGTTGATCCATATATTCAAAGCTCTGAAAATTTCTATGATAAAGGTTTAGTTGATTTAATTTTACCTAGAATTTATCAAAGAGAAGTTATTCATTCTATTTTATTACTTCATTCTTAAAATTCATTTTTAAGCTTTTGTTTTTATACCTAATTCATTTTATAAATATTATAAATTTTGTAATACTTTTAAATTTAAAGGATGATATGATATTAAAAGATAATGTTTTCTTTAAAGATAACTTTTAGAAATTATAAATTTAGAAGATTTATTTATAGTAAAAGTTTTTTTAATAAAATGTATAAAAATAGAATATCAATTAGTTTTTATAAAAATCATATAAAAGCTGCTATAAAGAAGCATAAAGTTATTTATGAATATTTGAGAAGAATGCTTTATATGAGGTTAGATAATATTATATATAAATCGGATTATAATTCTAATATTAAATTTTCTAAAATAGTACATCTAATAAAAAAAGGTAATGTTAAAGTAAATAATGAGATTGTAAAAAAACCTTGTTATATTGTTAATAAAAAAAGTACAATAAGTGTATTATTTAATAAAGAAGAAGGTTTTGTAAGAATCAAAAATAATGTATATCTTTTTTATGAGATGGTCAAAAAAGAAATTAAAGAATTTAAAACTAATTCTAAGAAATTAACAAAAGAGGAATATATATTAAAACAAAAAAGGTATTTAAGAAATGAGAAGAGTTTAGTTGAATTTCTGTTTTAATAAATTGTCACTCCTCAAGAAAATAGCAAAATTGAAGAATTCAAAAAATTTAGTTGATGAACAAAAAATTTTGTTCCTTGAAAACAATGAAAAAAATACTTTTAAAAATAAGAAAAAAAGTATTAGGAACATAGTCAACAAAGTTGATAAAAATTTCAAAAAAAAATGAAAATTCTATTTATTTTTTAAAAAAATGTTTTTAGTGCCTATAATAAAAATTCGAAATATAATAAAGTATATTTCAAATCTCTTAAAAATTCTAAACCTATTAAGGTATATAAGATGGATAACGAAGAAAGAAATAAGAATAAAGAATATATTGAAAGTAATAAGACTAAGAAGGTATATAAATTTAAGTTTAGTAGTAAGAATACAGGATTTAATAGGGGTGTTAAATTTAGCAAGAATAATAGGATTCTTCATAATAATATCAGATTTTCTAAACCTGTTGTGGTTAAATGTATTGAAAAACGTGATATTATTGAGAGTAATTTTATTAACTATTATTTTGAGAACTATGTTCTACATAAGTTTAACAAAAATAAAAATTCTAATAAGTATAAATCTATTAAAACTAGATCTTATTACTTGGATGATAAGGATACTTTCGAAATAAAAAGAAATTTTAAAAGTGGTAAATTTTAATATAGTTAATATTTATAAAATTAATAAGATTATCAAGTCTAGAAATAAATATGAAAATAATTTAAAACGATTAAAATCTAAGAATATATTATATAATAGGCCTTTTATATTAGGTCGTTGTACAAAAGCTTTTAAAATTAGTCCTAAGAAGCCTAATTCTGCTGAGAGAAAGGTAATAAGTTTAATTGTATTAGAAAATATAAAGATTTTAGCTTATGTACCTGGTATTGGTCATAATATAAAAGAGCATTCTACCGTATTATTAAGAGGTGGAAGAACAAAAGATCTTCCAGGTTTTAAATATAAAGTTGTAAGAGGTTATTTAGATGCTTCTAGTGTTGTTAATCGTATTAGTAGTCGATCTAAATATGGTAAAAAGTTTAAAAAATAGCTTTTGATAAGAATTTATATAATGTCTATAATTATAAAAACATTAAGTTATTATTAAAATTTATCAATAATGAGGATAAGATTAAATTTAAATCTTATAAGTTTAATATTTATAAGCATCAAGTTAAAAAAGCTATAAAACAAGCTAAGTTTCTTGCTCTTATTTAGAAACTAAATGTTTTTAATAATTTTTAAATCTATAGAGTTTGATCCTGGCTCAGAATGAACGCTTTCAATATGCTTTACACATGCAAGTTTTATTTTATTATAAAGCGAACGGGTGAGTAATATGCAAGAATCTACCCTTTAAAGGAATGAAGGATGAGCTTGTACCTAATTAGTTAGTTGGTTGGATAAAAGCTTACCAAGACTTCGATTAGTAGTTGATCTGTGAGGATGTTCAACCACACTAGGATTGAGATAAGGCCTAGACTTTTTTTATTGTCAGCAGTGGGGAATATTTCGCAATGAGCCTTTTGGCTTGACGAAGCAATATTGAGTTAATTTGAATATATTTTAAAAATATATTCAAGTTTATTTCCTAAAAGATTAGTCAAGAAGTTTATTTTAGGAAAAGTATCGGCTAATATTTGTGCCAGCAGCCGCGGTAATACAAAGGATGCTAGCGTTATTCGGTTTAATTGGGCGTAAAAGGTTAATAGATGTTTTATTAAGTCATAAGTTAAATTCCTATAAAATAAATTTATAGTGAGTGCTTATGAAACTAATGAAATAGAGTATTCTGAGAAAAAGGTATATATAATTTTTTTTGTAATAGTAAAATGTAAAAATAAAAAGAGGAATATCGAAAGGTGAAGACAGTATACTAAAAGAATACTGACATTGACTTAACGAAAACTATGGTATCAAATGGGATTAGAGACCCCAGTAGTCGTAGTCGTAAAATATGAATACTAGAATAAAGATATTTATTCAGGTTAACACTAAAGTATTCTGCCTGGGAAGTACGTTCGAAAGAATGGAACTCAAAGGAATTGGCGTGGATCCTAATTAATGATGGAGTATGTGGTTTAATTTGATAATGCGCACTAAATCTTACCAATTTTTACGTTAAGTAAAGGTGGTGCATGGCTGTTTGTAAGTTCGTGTTGTGAAATGTTAAGTTCAGTCTTAGAACGAACGAAACCCTTTCGTAACTTTTTTTCTTAATTTTTTAGTTATTTATGTCCATAAATACAACAATTAATAGGAAAATGGAGGAAGAAGAGGACCATAACAAGTCAACATGCCCCTTATAAATTGGGCTACTCGCGTACTACAATGGATTATATAATATGAAAAATTTTTTTATAAAAATAAAATATTCCTTAGTTCGGATTGATGGTTGAAACTTACTTTCATGAAGTTGGAATCATTAGTAATCGCATAGTAGAGTTGTGCGGTGAATTAGATTAGGTTTTTTTTTAAGAACCTTTTCGTATAAGGATCTTGTACACACTGCCCGTCACGTTCCGGTTAAAAAGTTGCAAAAGTTCTTTATTTCTAGGGAATAAAAGTAATAGTTTTAGCTGTAATGAAGTCGTAACAAGGTAGCCGTACTGGAAGGTGTGGCTTAATTTTCAGAAGTTTTAAATTTTTCCGCTGTAGTTATTTTAGTTTTTTAATAAAAATTTTAGTTTTTAATCTAACTTTAAATCTTATAAAATTAAATCATTTTAAAAATAAAAGTTTTTGTCAACTTTTAAGATAATAATTAACTACACAGTTGATTAATAAAGGGAGTGGATTATTTACTTTATAGTTATAATCTGGGTTTGTACCTTAAATTTTATTTTTTATTATTTAATAGAATATTAAAATTGTGTGTTGGAGTTTTAAGGGACATTCTAGGAATGGAAGAAAGAGAGACTTTCAGAAATTGGGTAGGTTATAGAAGAGTAGATCTATGGCTTATGAAAGAAAACGTTAAGGATTTTTTCACCCAAACCTTAAAGACACGTTTGCTATTTATTTGGCACTTCAACATTTACCTAATTAGGAAGGATTATGCTAAATTCCGAAAAGGTTTAAAAATTGCATTAAGAAGGCATAGGGTTGGTAAGTACCTTTATGGTTACTTAAAGAATTATGTCGGACCCAGGATTTATTGGAGTTTGAAGAGAGTTATATGTTACTGGCTTCCTTATTTGTTTATGGGTAAAGAGTCGATATATCATATCAATAAACATCTACGTAACTTTTTCAGATCTTTAGCTTCAAGAATCTTTCGCAGATAAATTCAATATAAAGTTTTTAGAAGATTTTATCTTCAAAAACTATATAGATGTTTATAAGTATAATTATGAACTTATAAACAATATTTTAGATTATTATATCGAAAATAAAGTATTTCAAATTGATTCAAGTTATAAACGATTAGACTATCTATTCTTTGATAGAATGAAGTTATTATTCAATAGTGTTTTATTAGTCTTTAATAAAATTGTTGGTTTATTTATTTTTTTGATTTTGTCTGAATTAATTATTGATATACTGTTTTTTTTATATGTATTTTCTTTTATTATATTAAGCTTTTGTATTTATAAAGATATAAATTCTAATTTTAATGAGGAAGATTTTGACATGAATTTGTTAAAAAACTATGGTTATAAAGAATTTTAAAGCATATTTATTTAGTAATTATAATAAAAAAGCTTTAAAGTTATTGATATCAATATTAAAAATTTTACTACTAATTGTTTTGGACTTTTTAAGGTTATTTTTATTAATTGTATTTGATAAGATTTATTATAAATATAAGGTTTACTTATGGATTTTCGGTAAATTGTTTTTAGATTTTTTATTTTTATTGTTTAGTATAGAGACCTTTAGGTTAATTTCTTTTATAATTTATTTTAATTTCATTTTAGTAAATTTTTATTTATTTTATTTAGATTCTTTTATAAATCATATTAGAAGAATTGTTACTATAAGGAAATTTCCTTTAGATTTAATTTGGTTTTAATTGTAAGATTTTTTATTTTATTAAAAATATTATAAGGTCTTTCTTTAAGTTTTATATTTTTTTTGCTGTAATAGATAATTTAGAAACTTTGTATGAACTTAAGATTCTTTTTTTTGGTGATATAAGTTTTAGACTTACTAATTTTTATTTCAGACGAATAAAAAAATATAATAGTATTTTTTTAGCTTATATTATTTATTTGTTATTTGTTTTTTT